AATCTAGCTCTCCGACGAGCTAGAACACGGGTGGAGGCTATCAATCCGATTTCATAACTAGTTAGTACGACTAGTTAGTACGTTCGAATAATAAAAAGAAGTTCTCTTTCTAATCCTATTTAGATTCTGTCGGGTGAATACAATCAAATACAATCAAACAGAAGCCAATTCTGATGCAAAAATTCAAATTTAAAAATGAAATAGAAAAGATACAAAATCAAAAAATAAATATCACTAAAGGTGGGTCGTAAACCTTATTAGATACCATTGACTCTGGTATCTAATAAGTTTTACCTACTATTGGATTTGAACCAATGACTCCCGCCGTATGAAAGCAGTACTCTAACCACTGAGTTAAGTAGGTCATTTATCATTCCAAAGAGAACCAAACGAAACCCATCCTGTCGATGGATTATAAATATCATATTACTTATAAGCAATACTAATCTAATAAGCAATACTAATCTAAGGAATACCACTCAAAGAGATCAAAGATTGTTGATGTTGGATCATGGAATATTTATCTTGACAAGAATTTATCTACATGATAAAATATGTATCACAAGCACTAAGGGCTATAGCTCAGTTGGTAGAGCAACTCGTTTACACGCGCGCCAATGTTTTTCAAGGGAGTTCATCATACAATCAGAAAAATCGATCTTGTTGAGAAATCGATGTCTTACTCCATAACTTTGAGGGAACCATAGCCTGACAAAGGGTTCGGTCCAATTTGGACGTCCATTTAGGAGGTGCCAAACAGACCCCATCATTGATTTGAGATCTTGATAAGGTGAATACCCAGTCTATTCAATGCTAGGCATAATGAGAGTATAAGGACCTCAAAAAAATCTCTTTTCGTCATATGAACTTTAAGGTGTATGAAGTTTCATATTTGATTTTTTAAGCAGAAACGATAGAGACTTCATTTAACTTAGGTTTATTTAGGCCAGAGACAGACCTACGTCAAGATAATCCCACCTTTGAAACACTTTGGTAATGCTCCCAAATAATGAATCAGAGCACATGGAGCCATTTCCTTATCTTTTTTTCTGTCAAGAAAAAAAATGGCAGACTAACTGCTATAAATATCAGTTAATGAAAGAGCCCAATGCAAAAAAAATGCATGTTGGGTCTTTGAAACAGTTCAGATCATTTTAATAATAATAAGTTTGATCTGTTTTACCGAGAAGGTCTACGGTTCAAGTCCGTATAGCCCTATAAAATAAAATAAAAATGAAAAAATAAAATTGTATAATTTTCATTTCTTCATTATTATTTCTTGCTTGTAACTAAGTGAAATTCAACTATTCCTATAAGTTTACTCACGGCAATCGTTTAAGTTTAAGCAGATGAAAGAAAAAACGCATATCAATGGATCCAATCGATATTTATTTTTTCAATTGCAGATAAACAAACCAACCTTTCGTCATTAATCTTCGGAGGCGAATTACATATTCATATCCACAATAAAAAAAAGAATTAGTGAGACCCCCTTTCTTTTGATATCCCCAATCTTATTGAATTTTGGAAGTCAAATCATTTCACGGGCCTGGTGAAATGAAAAACTACGAAGAGGAATTCACATGGATTTAGGAAGGGACTGCTGTATTTGTGTACGAGCTAAAGTTTTTTGAAAAACGACTATCTTTGGTCACTTTCATTATCAAATAGGCTTTTCCTTCGTATACCTTACTTACCTCGACCTAGCGAAGCACAACACAAAAAAGGTAGTCTTCTTTTTCTGTATTCAACCAAGAAAAACCCCTCCACCTGGATTCGAATCCTAATACTATTATTAAATAATAATAAAATAATAAAAGGAATATACCAACACAAGATCTTCTAAATCTTGAGATGGAAGTTCCTATACATTCTCTTCTATTTGATTACTTGTTCCATTCTAGATCACTAAATCACTAAGAAAAAAAATTAAAATAAAGACCTCCTGATTCTATTTATTCTATTTATAGAAAAAAATAGAAATATTTAAAGAATTTCTAATTAAAGAAGAAAAATTAAAGAAGAACTAAGATAATTAATTAATTTAGAATTCCCCGTCTTTAGTTTAGAGAAAAAAACAAGAGAAAGAGGATAATTTGTATAAGAGTAATATATAGTTAGAAGGTTCTACTAACTAAATAAAATGGAAATAAGTATAATGGAAATAAAATCGGATTCCAGTCGATGAATCTTGCAATGAGATATGCCCTACAATAAACCAATAAACAAAGCCAAACTAGGCGGTTCGACCAAAATGAATTCTTGTTTTGACTAATATAGTTATGGGTGGCTTGACAATTACAATTCGAATCGACCAATCGAATCCGGTATATTTTCCACGTTCATAGGAGTGCGTTTATGTTTCTGCTTTACGAATATGATTTTTTTTGGGCATTTCTAATAATATCCATCCTTGTTCCTATTTTGGCATTTTTCATTTCCGGAGTGTTAGCCCCGATTAGCAAAGGGCCGGAGAAACTTTCTACTTATGAGTCGGGTA